TACAATGTTGCTCCAATCTGACCTAGCTGGCGAGCGATCCCAGTCCGCGGCAGAGAACAAGACAGCAAGCGAGCGTACCTTTGTTCGCTTCTTCTCCACCAAGCACGGAAGTTTGAGGATAACTGTAGGTCGGTGGCTACCTAAGGAAACTCCGATTCGATCAGCCCCCCGGCTGGGAGGCATCTACCTCATCCCGATCACAAGGAGAGGTTCACCATGATGGGGGGTAAGGTACTTCTTTTCTTTTTCCGTTCCGGAAAGAATGAAATGCATAGGGGACCATCCTTTTTTTTGCGGCATGCTCCTCAGATTTACGGATTCGCAGGGGGCCGAAGGCCCTACTTAGTTGACTGACAATGACAAAGGCTTGCGAAACTAAGTAGCGCTTTTTGAATGGAATCTTAAGTAGTCTATCAGTGGTGCGAAGCGGCTTTGCCCCTTTTCAGTAGGGGAGCGAAAGGTTATACCTTAGAAAGTCAGCGAACAGCGGTTCTTCTATGTAGGTATGGCGTTCCCCCTTGACTCTCCTAACGTCGAGCTAAGTGACTTCGTAACCTTTGCGTAGCGTAGTAGAATGAAGGCTACGCACCGACGCTCTCTTATCTATTAGCCTAAGCGTCTTCGCTAACTCGCTCGCCTACTATAGTAGGGGCTCACTCAGCCGCTGACTTCTACTAATGTAGGGGGCTTTCGTCGCCTTTTCCTTTTTGTTTTGAATAACTCATTCTCAATATATTTTTCATAAGTAAAGTAGGCGAACCTATAGGTCCTTAGTAGCGTTGACAAAGAAGAACAGCCGGTTAAAAGACAGCTAAATAATAATATATATAATAATATAAATAATAATAATATATATAAATATATATTATTATATATATTATTATATATAATAATATAAATATAATTTTTTTAATTATATTATTTTCTTTTCTTTTATTTTATTTTATTTTATATAGGCCAGCTTGACAAGCTACCTTTCCTCTTGATCTGAGGTGCGAATAGAAAGAGATATATCTGTATAGATTTGATGACTTCCACTTCTCGATCCCGGCCCGGAAAAGTGACCGACCAGGGCCCTACCCTATTGATGAATGAAAGAAAGGGTTTATGAGCCCTAGCCCTGTAAGCCCACACCTGTGTAGAGTAGATCGTTCAACACCTGCGGCACAAACCCATTTTTGACCCATTGGTCCTAGTATCATAGGCGACCGAACGGCCGCCCCCCTAATTACTAGACCGACCTGCTGTAATAATTCCATAAACACCTAGCGAAGATATGGCAAACAAATAAAGTAGCCCTATGTTCGGATCTGACAATACCATACCATAATCAAAAGGTACAACGGCCCGAGCGACCAGACTTAACATAAATGTAGCCACTGGAGCCATTCTAAAAAGGGAGAAATTAGCACTACTTGGTGAAATAGGTTCTTTTAGAATCAATTTCGAACCATCTGCTAGAGGTTGTAACAATCCGAACGATCCCACTACATCAGGACCCTTTCGACGTTGCACAAAAGCCATTACTTTACGTTCAGCTAGCACTAAAAAGGCTACTCCTAGTAGAAGTGGTAGAATTATTCCAAGTATTTCCGCTGGAACAGCTATGTACGTTTTCGATTTTCTATTCACTCATGATCGGGCCTGACCTGGTCGACCAGGCCCTTTCATGATATTTAACTCATGATCTGGCCTGGTCGACCCAATCATGATATTTAAGGATGGGACCTTTTCTCGAAAAACTCCGGATCCCGAGAAGAGTTGAAGATGGTGCAAGATCGAATCCTCTGACTTCGAATGGAATCTTAGCCCGCCTCACTTGCCCTCGATGTACGAAGGCATAAGCGAAGTCAAGGGATTTCCTTCTAACTAGTGGCTGAGGGTAACTTGCTTACCTCATTCAACAGATTGATGGTTGAGTCAATAACATGTTCTGGGTCGGGAATCTTTGCTCTTCTCTTTTGCATTTCCGCTGCCTGCGTTCTTCTTCGTGTCCGTCCGTATCGCAAAGCTGGTCGACGCCAGCTGTAATGGTTTCAAATAGGGGGCCAACCAAGACCCCCTGCTTTGTTCGATAAAGCAAACGATTCGTTCCGACAACTTCGGACCAGATTAACCCCTATGAATTCGCCGATCTTACAAGATCGATCGGGCGGGCTGGGGGTGATTAGCGGAGAAAGGAATCGCTGAGAGATAGATTCTACTGTTTGGTCAGGACGAATGAGTGGCCGTGAAGCATGCTCCGGAGGAGGTAAAATTTACCCTTCCCCGAGTCAGTCCAGTCAGAAAGGGGAGGGCCCGCAGTCTAGACTGCATCTCGGGAGTTTGAACACCATCCCATTTCAACCAAAAAGACAACCCACCCGGTTGTCAAAGGTATCTAACCTTCCTTCCTTATGAGTATGAGTGGAAATAAAATCAAATTTTTTATTTTTTGCATCAAAACCAGCCGGAATTGAAACCCGGTGCTTTTTTTTCCTACAATTTTTGAAAAGCGCTT